CTTTTTTTACGAATGCATCTAAAGCTACTTGCTTTTTAGATGATCCCTCTAGAAGAGGGGGATTCTATCAAATCTTTCTAGTCTCTAGTCTAGTTACTTCGTTCCCTATTTCTTTTCTACTCGTGGGATCCTAAGGAAAATAATTTTGTTTCTACCGAGCTGAAACAAGAAGCCGAGGGTTCTAGTAAACCAAAACCATCATTTTCTAGCTATTTGGCTTCAATCTCCCCCTTTTTCAGCGCAAAAATTGAAGATTTAGTTACGATTGAAAGTTTTGTACTATCATCCATAGATCCTTTATTCATACTCATTCAATTGGAAAAATTGAACCAATCAAAAAAATTATGCTTCTCGACTCCATAATCCAAATTTTTTATTAAGATTCTGATTGCCTTTTGGATAGAAATCGTGAGAATGTATATTCTTTCCTCAAATGTCCTATTGAGGGGGAAAGTATTAAATCTTTTTCAGAAATAAAGTTTTTGATCGGAATATGAAAAAAACGGAAAGACCCCTTAACTATTTCAGTTGTTAATAGAACGAATCACACTTTTACCACTAAACTATACCCGCTACATATTCATTATTGGATATGAATGGACTATTTGTCCAACAAAGTAATCAGACGTAGTCAAGATAGCATCAGAATCATGAAAATTCCAGCATTAACACGTATTTTGTTCTGCTGCGGCGCGGGATTGAAAAAAAGAATAGGTGAATAGCAAAAAGTTTAGTAAAATTTAAATAATTTAAATAGTGTACTAAAGTTTTAAGTATTCTTTTTTTGAAACTTCCCTTCACTTGAACCGCCAGATTTTCTGAATTCGGGTAAATTGGGCCTCAAATTTTCAAGCTTGTCCTTTGCTTTGAACAAGTAAAAGATTTCAAATCTTAGAAATATGTGTTTTCTATTTGAGATTCTTTCTCTTATAAGATTTCTAAGATCTATTTATTTTCTTTCTTAATACTTCCTTCTTATTAAGATTTCTTAAGTGAATTAGAATTATTAAGATGAATATAATACTGAACTTCAACTTTCATTTCTAATGAAATTCGTTTTTCATTAATGAATTTCTGAATCTTATACTTAAGAATAAGAAAAGAAAGACGAAAATTATTAAAAATAGTAGTACTATATTACATTACTATTAGACTCTAATACTATTACTAGATATTACTAGAACAGAACACTTTTACTAGAAAGACTAAATATTCTAATTTAGACTCTAATTTACTAGAATTACTTAGAATATACTAAGAATAGATATAGAATCTCTAACATTTTAGATTTCAATTTCATATTTAAATATAGAATATATCATATTCATATTAAGATAGAATTATAGAATATATAGAATATTCTATATTAATCTAGATATAGATAATTTCTTAAAGAATTTCTAAGAGAATCTATCTATTAGAATCTTATATAATTTCTAAGAATTAGGAAGTACTGGCCCGGCCAGTACTTATACTTAACCAGGCCGGGGAAATGAACCTTTTGTACAAAATCAAAGAAGTAAGGTATTCTTTCTATTGGAGAAATCTGTTTCGAAGAAAATAAAAATGGTTTTCAATCTTCACTTCACGTGTGAAATCACATGAGAGATTTCCAATTTGGAATGGGGAGAGATGGCTGAGTGGACTAAAGCGTCGGATTGCTAATCCGTTGTACGAATTATTCGTACCGAGGGTTCGAATCCCTCTCTCTCCGACCCCCCTGATAACTTGATATTTTAGAATCGGAAGAAATTTCGATTATTTTCTTTTATGAATCTTTTCTCTTTATCTAGCATCTATTCCATTTATTTCTACATTTACCTATGAAATACCTATGAAAAAAAAGTAAAAACGAATCTCATCTCTTTTTTTATTCTTCACGCCCAGGATTACGCCCCGGATCATTAGATAAGAATCCGAAGATGAAGAGAGAAACAAAGAATATTACTACTGTGTAAACGAATAGTTTAAGAGTAAGCATTACAAATCTCCAAGATAAGATCTTTTTTTTTAAGGAAATAGATCGCCTATTTTACGACACACACTATACACTATTTTGATATGACGCTCTAAAGATGAAAAAAGAAGGAAGTTTTTTTTTTTTTCAATTTATTTTTACGAATTTCTTTCTAATGTAAGATTCTAATGTAATAAGATTCGTATTTTTTCATTACCAAAGATTTCTTGCCATATCCATATCTATAATTAGATATTGTATGGAATCTTATAAAGGAAAGGTCAGAACAAAAGAAGAAATAAGTTGATTAGCTGATTAAAGATCATCGCCCCCTTCCCTTATTCAATTTCAATATAATATACAATAGAAAATATCAGAATTTCGCTTTTTGAATCGAGGGTTCCTAATTTCCAGACTTATCTGAATCTTCTTTCTGATCTTATTTATTTTAAGAAGAAAAATCTCATCTTTTTTTTATCGAATAAATTCTAAATTGAATCGAGATTTCCTTTTTATCGAAAACTTACAGCAGCTTGCCAAACAAAGGCTAAGAGAAAAAAGAGTAAAGGGATAATCGGCATAACGTCTACGATTGGATTGAAAAAGGCATAAGCCTCGGGCAATTTGGCGAAGAAAAAACTACTCGAATAAAGGGTGGAATTAAGACAGATACAGATTAAACTAAAGATATTAAACATAACAAATATTCTTTTCTTGTTCTTAAAGATTAAAATGAAATTGAAATGATAAGAAATTATCAGATTGGATTGAGTTGTTTTTCTGAGGGATTTTTTCAAAGAAAAAAGCAGATAAAAGAAATAAATTCTGATTTTTCTTTGACTTCTCCCCAATCAAGAATCCTTCCTTACATTATCCAATCAAATAAGAATACAAGGAATTCTATTTTCATACAATATCTTAATTGAATTCTAAGTAATGATCAATTAATCTTTTTGATTCTATATCTATTGTGTTGAATCCCAGCGACAACATGTCCTATATTTCTTTTGGTTGGTTATTGACGAATAACCAATATTTAGCTTAGTTTTTCTTAGACCAAATAAAAATGGGGCGTGGCCAAGCGGTAAGGCAACGGGTTTTGGTCCCGTTACTCGGAGGTTCGAATCCTTTCGTCCCAGATCGTTTGCATCAGAAACGAAGGATTCTTCTCTAATTGAAATTGAAAATGGAATTCAACAATTTTATGTTTCATGTTGGATACACTGAATTCTAAGATTTATTATGAGAATCATATCTTTTTTTTTTACTTTTTTACTAAAGTATTTTATTCTTAAATATTCGTGATTATTTTCGTTAACGATTCTTTGTTTTCTATGATGGAGATGGAGATGGATGATGGAGATGGAGATGGATGCCAAAAGATCAGAATCCGAGGATTCTGATTTTCTCTTTGATCTTACCTTACACGAGACTTTTTCTACTCCATATACTCCATAATAATGAAAACAAAGAAACTTTATTCTCAAACTCTCTCTCTGATTTAAATGAAATGAAAATAAGATTCAATTGGAGATGGTAAATAAGAAGTAAATAATAATATTATAATCATGAAATCCTATTTCATAAATAAAAAATGAGAAAATATTCATACTTCATGATGAATATTCATAATAGAATATATTAATACATAAATTTAATACATAAATACATAATTCTTACATAAGAATATATATTCTATAATCTTAATAATAAGATTATCTTATTATTCTATAATTTGAATATTGATATGAATATTGAAATGAAATATTTAGTTTAGTATAGTTATTAGTTAGTATAGTATTATAGTATTTAGATTTTAGATTTAGTTAAAGTGGCTAAACATTCATGGGGATTTCTTTTTCATTTGAATGAAATGAAAGTCAAAGGCTTTTTTTGAGGTTTCTAATTTCTTTTCTTTTTTGAAAAGGAAAAGAAGGATTTTTTATGATGGACAATCTCGAAAGATTTGTTGAAGATGTAAATAAGTTTGCTTAAAACTTCTTTTTTTTTTCATGTGATATTATTCATATGAGAAAATCTGGGGTAATTTGAAGTGAAATCTCCGGATAAACACTTATTTTTAAGTGTAGATTCTTATGTATCGGTTCAACCAATGACTATTCATTATTCCATATTGAATCAATTGCATACGGTTCCAATTTAAAATAAAATCAAAATTAGAGGGATGTTATGGTAAAACTTCGTTTGAAACGATGTGGTAGAAAGCAACGTGCGACTTGAAGGACATGATTGGATGTGGATTCTTACATCCACCATTTTCTATACGAATGAAGATGCTCTTGTCTCGACATAGTTTGTTCTGCTAGGAACCTAATGGAATTTGTCTTGGGTTACTAAATAAAGATACTAATGGTATAGAAAGGTATAGCATATGATGGAGCTCGAGCAAAAATGATTGATTCATTTATCGGGGGAATAATCTAGGGTTAGTGACAATCAATAAGTTAGACCAACTTTGTAAATAGATCATCAATATAGAAATATAGATAAACGGAGAGGTTCCAATTTGAACAAGTTTTTGAAATGAAAAAGAAATCAAATTTGTTGAGATTTTCAAACTGTTTCGATCAAGAGTGTATCACAAAGGAATCAATCGTTCGTATTATTTTTCCCTTTTCCATAGAAAAAACAAAAGGTATGTTGCTGCCTTTTTGAAAAGGAGTAAGGATCACCGAAGTAATGTCTAAACCTAATGATTTCACAAAGCGCAAAGCAAAGACAACAAATTCCGGAACAAGGAAACACTCTTTTTACTAGTCTCAACAATTGGATCAGAATGATAAAAAAAAAAATAGATCCGAAAGGAGACAAAAAAAGAGGTTAGAGACAGCTCAAGAAATTCTAAGAATTTCCTTTCAAACTCTTTCAAAACTACCCAACTTGAGTTAGGAGTACGAATGAATTTTATTTTCTTTTTCTGTAAAGAAGGAAAAAAGGCTCAAATTACAGTCTAATTCTTTATGGATCCATTTTTATTCCTATCTATCTATATAGATAGAAATAGAAATTCTAGAAATTAGAATCATTTTTTCTTGAGCCGTATGAGGAGAAAACCTCCTATACGTTTCTAGGGGGGCATTTTTTATTTACATCTATCCCAATGAGCCATCTATCGAATCGTTGCAATTGATGTTCGATCCCGAAGAGAAGGAAGAGATCTTCGAAAAGTGGGTTTTTATGATCCGATAAAGAATCAAACTTATTCAAATGTTCCTGCTATTTTATATTTCCTTGAAAAAGGTGCTCAACCCACAGGAACTGTTTATGATATTTTAAGGAAGGCAGAATTCTTTAAAGAATTTCGAGTTTCTTTTGATAAAAAAGAAAGTAAAAAAAAAGAATCGTGAATAAAAAAAGGATAGGGTAACTAACTTTGTGTAATTATTTATTCAAAGTTTCTTCTTTTTTTGTTCTATTCAAACTTCTTTTATTCTTCTTTTTCTTATTCGTATTTCTTCTTTTTGTCGAACCCCCCCAACAAGGGGGGTTCTTCTTGTATTTGTATTGTACCTTTCTTTTTTTGATTAAAGAAAGCCGCTATTTTTTCTATCTTTACCTTTTCCTTAATTCCTTCTTTTTTTCCGCTCAAAGTTCTTATTTATTCTTTATGTTGTGCTAATCCAACACAAATTTCTATATAATTTCTTGAAATTTGTTTTCTAAAAAGTCCATTCATATTGACAATGGCGTCTCAAACAAATATAATTTGATCGTATATAAATAGATCTTTTTATCCCCATTCCCTTATTGGATCTTTCCTTCACTTTAGGAAAATGGATTAGTTTGCTGGATTTTTTTTATTTCGATCATATCTACACCTCATATTGATCCGGGTTGCTAACTCAACGGTAGAGTACTCGGCTTTTAATTGCGACTATGATCTTTTACACATTTGGATGAAGGAATTCGTCTAGACTATTGGTAAAGTTTATAAGACCGCGACTGATCCTGAAAGGTAATGAATGGAAAAAAAAGCATGTCGTAAACATAATAGAAAAAAGAATAATCTAATCATAGAAAAATAAGATTTCTAGTACTCATAATAGAAATAGAACGAGAATTTTTCTTTTTAGAACAATTTTTAAGTTCAGTAAAGTATTTCGGGTCTAGTGAATAAATGGATAGAGCCTTATGGCTCCAATTCGAGTAAGACAAAAAAGACACGAGCTTCCTTTCTTAATTTGAATGATTACCCGATCGAATTACTAATTATACGTTAAAAATAGATTAGTGCCTGATGTGGGAAAAGGTTCTCTTGTAAATTGTGAGTGGACCATTGATTCTTTTTTTTTTATGAATCCTAATTATTCTTTATTGTGGATTGGAGACGGATGTGTAGAAGAAATAGTAGAGTGATAAAAAAAGAATCTTTTCCAAAGTCAAAAGAGTGATTGGGTTGCGAAAATAAAAGATTTTTACCCCTTTTCTTATTGTTTATTTTGTTTATTAACAAGGAAAAGAAAACCAAATTGGATAGTTGGATAGAAAGGGAAAGGAAAAAGATCTGTAGATTGGGCTCTCTGTCTCCGGGGTATATATTCTTTATTTGTTATTTGTTCTGACTTTTATATAATCTTTTACTTCTTAAATTCTCATTATGTTTTTTACATCACAGTACAGTAGAAAAGTCTATATAAAGTATAGACAGTGCATAGTCTATATATATATATATTTTAGTATTTTTCTTAGAATAATAAGAATAATAGAAGAATTTATTCTTCTATCGCATACGCCGTTCTGACCATATTGCACTATGTATCATTTCATAACACAAGAAGTGCCTCTCTTTTTTGGTTACATTAGAAATGTATTTCAATAGCAGAATTACAAATGACAAGGATATTTAGATTGAAAAAAGATAGATTTCGGCAACAAAACTTCCTATATCCGCTACTCCTTCAGGAGTATATTTACTCACTTGCTCATTATCATAGCTTAAATAGTTTGATTTTTTACGAACCTGTGGAATTTCTAGGTTATGACAGTAAATTTAGTTTAGTACTTGTGAAACGTTTAATTATTCGAATGTATCAACAGAAATCTTTGATTTCTTCGGTGAATTATTCTAACCAAAATGGATCTTGGGAGCACAAGAATTCTTTTTCTTCTCATTTTTCTTCTCAAATGGTATCAGAAGGTTTTGGAGTCATTCTGGAAATTCCATTCTCGTCGCAATTAGTATCTTCCCTTGAAGAAAAAAGAATACCAAAATATCAGAATTTACGATCTATTCATTCAATATTTCCCTTTTTAGAGGATAAATTATCGCATTTAAATTATGTGTCAGATCTACTAATACCCCATCCCATCCATCTGGAAATCTTGGTTCAAATCCTTCAATGTTGGATCAAAGATGTTCCTTCTTTGCATTTATTGCGATTTTTTTTCCACGAATATCATAATTTGAATAGTTTCTTTACTTCAAAGAAATCCATTTACGTATTTTCAAAAAGAAAGAAAAGATTCTTTTGGTTCCTACATAATTCTTATGTATATGAATGTGAATATCTATTCCTGTTTCT